ATGGAGTCCCCAGAAGGTAAGAACTCCAACCTGTCTGATGCTTCTTCGGCCAAATACAATATACAAGTGGGACCTGCACTATGAGCAAGCTGTGCGAAAAACCGCTTCTTTTTTCCGGTTCCGAAACAACTTGGGCGAAAGAGGGTTCTACCGGGAAACCATGGATTTTTGAGTTTTCGCCATTGGTTACTGGTTGAGCCACTGGAATGGAATGAGATAAGAATCTCTGTAGATCTTTCTTCTCCACTTACTCGTAACAGGCTTTTCTTTGTCTTTGTTTGATGGTGCCTATTGGCTCCTATGCTAAGTTAAGTGTCTTTGTTTGGTTTTATTTGTTATGTTTGCATGTATGGTATGGTAAAACCCTGCGTGTAAAATGTTGACTACTTAATGCTATGCTAATAGTTGAATTTAGAAAGACGAATTCGTAAAAATGTGCTGAAAATGAATGTGAAAGTTGAAATAAGGTGTAAGCTAAGTGTACTACTGAAGATGCCTTTCCAGCTCTGAAGCTTCCTTCTTCCTTGAGAGCTGGGTAACCCAAATTCCAGTCGAAAATGAAGAGGAGCTCAAAGTATTCGTTCCCAGTCGATTATATAATTAAGATATAGCAGTCAACCATCAATAAATCATCAACTATTTAACCGGGGATATAAAAGGTAGACTCCAATGTGTCCATGGCTATGGGAACGGGCTGTTCGCTTTCTATCTGTGCTCTATCTTCTGTCTCTTACTGGCTGTCATGGATCGGTCGCCCCTTTGACTTGTCCTAAAAGTCTTCCCCGGTAGAAGCAGAGGAAGAATTCTGCGAGTTATATCAGCAGAACAGAAGAGAAGTGGGCAAATGATGGGCAATGTAGCATTGCCTTTCTTACTGGATTTCCTGCTGCAATTGAATCAGAAGTGGGACTCTTTCTCTTATATATATTATATATAGTATAGGCTATTTTGCCTTGAAATCCCATTCTATCCATCTTATTCTTCTGTGTAAGTAAAGACTAGCAGGGCATTCTCTTGCATCAATTCCTTGCTTCCCTCCACTCCTCGATATTGGAAATTGGGCATTCGAGTCGAGAACAAGCCCTTGTCATACCCCAGGTTTAGAATCCATCAGTCACGAAGAAGGAGTCCCAGTCCCAGTAGTCAAATAGGCATTCACTTCACTCGACCAGTTCATGTGCAGCCTATTCTGATTCAATTCCTAACAGGGCATTCTTTCACACGTCGGCTAGGGCAATAAGGAATGGCGAGATGCTAAACGGATACTGAACTAGTTGGCAACTATTTGATTTTTTTGCAACGCCAAGACTTTTTTTTAAACGGAACAAATCGTCGATTTCAAACTGAACTAGCCCTTTTTTTCCCACCCACTTACCCCTATGACTAGAAAGACAAAAATTCCCATCAAGGAATGAAATTGACTTAGATAGGACTTGACTGCCTTACCTTCTATTCTAAACTAACAATACTATAATATATTATTAAGGGCTTTTAGGCTTGACTAATCTAACTAATCTAATAGAAAGTAAAGGGGCATGTATCCACTTTTTTGTAAAGAAAGAGGGCTACTTCACGAGCCGCTACTAATAATCGAAAAGGTTCACAGCGAGTTCAGTCTAGGGAACGCTTCCGCCGGAGGGGTTTGTCTCCATGGAAAAAGTATTCACTACTGCTTACAGCACCTTCATTCACTCGTCTTGCTACTTCGGAAAACTGTTTAGCGGACACGTGGAGTCGAACGTCTCTCTACAATGTAGCGTAGGTAGACTGATTCTAGTAGGTGACTGTCTCTAGTGGTTTAGAAAGAGTTCTCTTGCTACCAACTTCTTTCTTTCTTTTACCTTTACCACCAGCAGCGGATAGGAGTACTCCAGCACTACCACAGCTTAGTGATTCAACCACGGCGGATATTTACTCAACTGCGGTTACACCAAGAACTCCTATTGCATTGCATCAAGAGCTGATTCAATTGCTTGATTCACTGGGCTGGGCTAAACCTTCGAGACCAGCACTGGATTTGCACAAAGAGAAAGACCGTCTAAGGCGCAAAGCCCTTATTGTCCAATCCAAACCTCCCCTCACAGCTGCCTATTCTGTAACAAGAGCATTCGATGCATTTTCCTGAAACTCATTATAAAGAATTATGTCATTTCCTTGCAGAAAGAGTCTATTGAAGGTTAGGTTAGCCCTCTAACTCGGCTAGTGACACATCAGACCTCTTTCTTTTTTATTTTTATAAAGGCCTTGATTTAAGCATCAAAAGAAGAGTGACAGGGGTACCAGTAAGTTACTATATTTTTTATACCGATTGTTGGCATCTATCTCATATCCCTTTCTTGTCTTGCGCAAAGAGCTTATTCGAGCGCAGCGGAGTCATGAAAAAGAATAGCCACTTCCTTATCTACGCTATTTATTTAGTTTCCTCCCCTCGTGGGAAGTAGCTTTCTCTAATCGACTATTGAACCATCTCACCTTTAAGTCACTCGCGACCGCTCCGTGGGGTCAACATTACGCAATTAGTCCAGTTTCAGTTCTGACTCTCGCTGCAACCTATCTATATAGGGGAAAACGCCCTCGATCACAAACTCGAAATATCATAAGAGAAGAAATAAGAAATGAAGATGCGGAGTAGAGGAATGGTCAACTCATCAGGCTCATGACCTGAAGACTGCAGGTTCGAATCCTGTCTCCGCCTAATCAGTGGAATATTGGTAGACGGGTTTGTAGAGGTGGATCGCTTTTCTCAGGACCGAAGGTGTCAAAGCAAACTCTTTTCCACGTTGTAGCCCGCTTTCGCCTTTAGAAATACGCCCCAAAACCGGCTAATTGCCTAAACTTGAAGTTTCAGAAAGGGTTTCGCCTCGTATAGCTACAACTCTCTATCGACTAACTCGCCTAACCGGAAAAGCGACTTTGCAGTTTCACCTCCGCCGCTAAACGAATAGGCGCCTCTACGCCCCTACTTTGCAGTCTAACCTCCTTGTTCTACGCCCCACAAACGGTTTCCCCTCTCCAACGCTACAAGTGCCTTTATTCCCTGACCTCTGTGTACCCTGAAAGTGGATTTGTCCAATCCTTTCGCAAAAGAAAGACTTTTCGCAGTCCCAAGGGTGGAGCTAAAGCAGCCTATCTTCCGTCTTCTAGTCGGGGATTGGTTTCTTCCCTTCCCCACTTTGCCTTTTGGTGGACTCTTGCCAATGCCTTTCTCGTGCGTATCTCTTCCATGGGGTCTTCTAACATGCCATGGCTCTATCCGTGCTTTGATCGCTGATCTCTTCTCTTCGGCTGATCTGCTGATTCCGGCGGGAAGACTACTCTTCCTTTGCCTGGGAGGTTTTCCATGCCCATGCCTCGTCCCTTAGCAACAGGAGCTGCTTCTGGAGATTCCTTGCTTCTCTTACGAGATTTTCTCTCTCTAGTTAGCTCTCTACGGTAGTACAGATAGATCCCTGAACGGAGCGGGGAGTGTTTCATTCGCATTTTTTTCCACCAAGAACGTTTTCTAAAACTCCTCGACCCCCGAATTTTTAGTATCCTACTTTCACGCAATTCACAGGGTTCAACAAGCAATCGATATTTCACGATCAGGGGTGTAATACTATTTGTAGTAGTGGTCCTTATATATCGTATTAACAATCGAAATATGGTCGAAAGAAAAAATCTCTATTTGAGGGGGCTTCTTCCTATACCTATGAATTCCATTGGACCCAGAAATGATACATTGGAAGAATCGGTTGGGTCTTCCAATATCAATAGGTTGATTGTTTCGCTCCTGTATCTTCCAAAAGGAAAAAAGATCTCTGAGAGTTGTTTCCTGAATCCGAAAGACAGTACTTGGGTTCTCCCAATAACTAAAAGGTGTAGCATGCCTGAATCTAACTGGGGTTCGCGGTGGTGGAGGAACTGGATCGGAAAAAAGAGGGATTCTAGTTGTAAGATATCTAACGAAACCGTCACTGGAATTGAGATCTTATTCAAAGAGAAAGATCTCAAATATCTGGAGTTTCTTTTTGTATATTATATGGATGATCCGATCCGCAAGGACCATGATTGGGAATTGTTTGATCGTCTTTCTCTGAGGAAGAGGCGAAATAGAATCAACTTGAATTCGGGACCGCTATTCGAAATCTTAGTGAAACACTGGATTTCTTATCTCATGTCTGCTTTTCGTGAAAAAATACCAATTGAAGTGGAGGGTTTCTTCAAACAACACTTCAAACAACAAAGGGCTGGGTCAACTATTCAATCAAATGATATTGAGCATGTTTCCCATTTCCTCTCGAGAAACAAGCGGGCTATTTCTTTGCAAAATTGTGCTCAATTTCATATGTGGCAATTTCGCCAAGATCTCTTCGTTAGTTGGGGGAAGAGAGAGGGAAGAAGCTTCATTCCATCCAGCCTCACGAACTTCTTACTGGGGCAGTACTATAGGCATTTTCGAGTCTTTGGATGCACGTGTTTTGTTCATATTCCTGCGCAGTTAATAGAAAAATTGTCCCCAAGGCAACCACTTGTGTCTTTCTTGGATATGCTCAGTCCGAGTATAGATGCTATAACGTGAAATCCAAGAGACTCGATGTATCCTTAATGCTTTCTTTAATGGAAATGGAGTCGCCTCATATTTTCCTTAACCTAATTAATCAGCCCCGGGGGAGAATGATGATGGAGATGTATTGCGGCCTTCTCCTGTTCATAAACTTTTTCCTCATTCTTCTGCAGTTGATGTTACGGATCAGCCTCACTCTTCAGGCCAGCAGCTTTGCTCAGCATTTTCTGCCGATTGTCAGCCTGTTCAGCTGACCTCAGAGGATTCCAGTCACCCGGCACAGCATCTTTCTTCTCGGCGGCGATTACAGTCTCTTTCCCAGGGTCAGGCTACTCCAGAAGATCCGCAGCCTAGCCCAGTTGCTTCCCTTCCAGTCGCCTCCTCAGATTCTGGATCCCTCTCTCAGGTTCGTCGATCCTCTCAAGTTTCTTATCCTGTTGAAGGATTTTGATCTTATCAACTATATCGTTTTCCCCAAAAGATCGAGCTTACCTCATGTCAGTTCAATCTTCTCATGAACCTGAATCTTGGATACTCCAAGCCTTGAGGTTTGGATTGCAGCAGGTCTAATAGTCGACGAAAGGACAACAGTTTTCAGGTTTAAAAGAATTTCATCCCTATCCCTTTCATCCAAGCCAATTGAATTAGTAACCGATGCTAGAAAGGGAACTGAATCCCTAGCCGGTGTTCGAGAATCTATAGAATCGGCTGAATCTGACTCTATCAATTGAATTTCTTTTTCATTGACATCTGCCTGGTTCATTACTGAAGGAACTAGAATCGGCAATGCGCTTATTTGGACAGGGGACGTCCAAAAACGTGGTTTCACTTCGGTAGCATGGGCGAGGGTCTGTTCACCGAAAACGGAAGGTGGTCTCGGTATCAGGTCAGTGGTTACTGCCAATAAGTCGTTTTTGTGTAGATTCACATGGGATTTCATGACTAAGGAAACTTCATACTTTTCCTTCCTTCGGAGTCGATACTTGGATGCGTTGCATTCGCCAAAAAGAACGTTTGTATCCTCATCCATTTGGCCAGGCATGCGGGATTCATTTCTCCAGACTTCAATCGCGAATTCTCAGTTGGAAGAGAGGTAGTATACCGGGCTAGCAGGACTGAATGCTTAGTAAGCTACCCGGATAGAGGTATGTGGGAAGGAAGTAGCCTTTCGACTGACTTTAGAAGGCCTTGAATTGAGGGATGTAGGCAAGCTTTAGCTTGGTTCTTTTCTCGATTGATAGAAGGACGGATTATATATAGTGTTTTGAACCTTGCTCTCACAAGTGAGATGACTGCCTGTGTGGTAGCGATCGATAAGCACCTTATCCATTAAGTGGAAGTGCATCTACTGGGAAAGTGTCCAACTCAACATGTCCGATGCGAGATACTACTGGTCCGCTACTATTACTATAACTATAGGTGTCTTACTTGCCGTACGAATAAATCCCCACCTGATTCATTGCTCAAAATGAAATCAAAGGGCGTAGCAAATGGAGTAGCTATTCCGCTTCGTGCGTAGTAAAGAGAAAGGAGAAGTCTTCCGTTGGTTACGCCCTTGTTGTGTTGGTTCTTCCATATTTCGATATGGATCTATCTCCATATAGAGATCTATATCTTTCTATCGATAGATAGATCTATTGATATTGATCTGGTTTCAAGATCTATGAACAAGAGAGATCCCTAAATATCCATTTGAAAAAAGAGATGAATAGATAGGGCGAAGCCCGCTGAAGGAAGGGCGCGTTAGCGAACTTATTGAAAACTAAAGCAAGAAGTGATAAAGTTGACTTTGAGAAAGAAGGGCAACTATTTAGATTCGTTTTTTAGTAAAGGCACGTTAGCGCGTCCGTTTTCTTGCTCGTTAGCGCCCCCTGCCCCTATTTTCTGAGTTTAGTCATAAAGGAAAGCCCTTTGACAACCTTACTAATAGAAAGGGGATGCGCTCAAGCATGCGCAGAAAGCTCTTCGAGCTTCTCAACATATTATAGAAAGGTTTGTAGAAAAGGGCTTCTTCAAGTTCCGCTTGCTGCTTTTCATTTTGATAGGAGTAGGTGCTTGCTGCTCACTCGCTGTCTACTAAATGAGCCTTCACTGCCCGCCCGGCCCCTATCTTTAATCTTAAGTAAAGTGAAGTCAAATCAATGAAGTGAACAGCCCAACCTCTTTGTTTGAAGCTTTGCCAGGAAGCTTCTACTTCTTGAAGCTTTCTTTCCCCTAATAATTCCGAAAGACAAGACCTGCAACTATAGGAAAAAGCTTATCTTTGATAGCAGTCATAGGGGAGTTCAGAAAGGATCTGATCGTAGATGGAGACTTAAACCTGTGTGGGGGTAGGGGCGGATGTAGCCAAGTGGATCAAGGCAGTGGATTGTGAATCCACCACGCGCGGGTTCAATCCCCGTCGTTCGCCCATCGACCATTTCTTTCGGAGACACAAGACAAACCTAGAAAGCATTTTTTCTGCAAGTCATCTCGAGTTCAAATCAAAGGCATCCAAGCAATTGGTATCCGATTGAAACATAGAAAGCATAGATTCGCCTCGCCTACTTGCTGAAAGCAAAAATGGAATGGCCGATCATTCATTCTATGACGTTTTTAAGACCTCACTAATCAGCCAACCACTTTTGAGTTCATAATGAATGAAATGAACCCCCGGATGAAGAGAAAATCTCCCCTCCCTTTTACTAAACCATGGGGAGCCCCGAGTAGTTTACCGGACAAATTGAGTTGTCGTGACGATACCTTTCTTAGTGGAAGATCGGAAATTCTCTTCATCACGAGACTGATAGGATCTGCCGTAGACACCCGATAGACCTCTACAAGGTAGAGAGTAAGAGGACAAGAAGCAAAGAGTTATGCTTTCATTTCTTTGTTGAGATTGAAAGAAAGTTCTTTTAAATTAAAAGGGGGTAGGTATAATGCACGCAGGCCAAGTCAAGAAAAGGACTTCCTTAGTTTTCTAAACTATTAGTCTTAATGACTAGTAGTTTGAAGCCTTAAGAAAGCGGTTTTTTTTGGCACTCGGTTCCTTCGTCTTAAGTTCAGTTTACTTTTTCAATTCGGAACTCTTAGTCGAGCTGATGGCGAGATCTTTTTTTTGTTCGAGGTTCAAGAGGAAGGAGAGGAACCACCGCCCAATGGTGCTTTTACGAAAGTACGGTCACCGGTGGCTAATACCTTCTCGACACTATCGAACCTGAAATCCACTCTCAATCGCTCTTTTTAGGTTGGCATAATATAGAAAGAGAGTGCCAAGAAAGAAGACATACCTATCACTTTTGGAACCCTTACTCAACATAGGGTCCAAAAACCCGACATACCCTTTTTTTGATTTTTTAGAGCCTATAAAGGGAAAAGAGCTCTTGCATCGTTAGCCGCTTTTCAGCATTTCCTGCCTGAGTTGTTGACCATCACCTGACCTCACACGGGAGGCCCCGCGCCGAGTGATTCTCCCCCAAAAAACTCTACATGTGATATTCCGAAAACATAAAGATGTGATTTAGTAAATTAGAACCCATTTTGGGGTGCAACCAGGGAACAACTATCAACTAGTTTGAAAAGTTCTTCCATTTAGTAATGGGAGTCATCCGTTGTTACTTTCTAAGGGTATGGTAGAGGCGCTTGAGAAGGAATCCTTCAGTGAAGACCTAACGAGAGGCTGAATTCAAACACACCCAAGATCCACAAGAATCGTACGAACATCTATGGAGCGTAGCAAAGATTTTTGAAATCAGCTCTCGTCACCTCACTCAATCCTACAGCGGAAAGTCGAGTCGAGGCGCTGAAAGCGAGCGAAGAAGCACTTCTTGTAACCAACCCCATGGATCAGCAAAGGCTTGTTCTGGACCACGCCGCTATGCATGCCAGGGCCTCTGCTACCTGATTTCCTTCACTACAAATATGTGAAAGCACCACCTTGATCAAGGAGATGGAGCGTGAGAAGGCAACGATTTATCGATGATTCCACGGCACCAAGTGATCCCTGGATCGCAGAAGAGTCACCACATATGTAGAATCTGACTCGATCCAGAGGTATTTCCAGCCCTTGGAGTGTGCTATAGCGATAGCCGTCCCCAACCCACTCTGCCTGATATGCGAATCCGCTGCCCAACGAAAGCGCAAAGCATCCAAAACCCTCTGCAGTTTCGAAAGATTCCTCCGCAAGAGGACGGACCTGGTTGGCCTTTGGAGCTACCGTCCGTCTTCACTTTTATCCAGCCCGGAGGAGGAGGTTGCCAAGTAATCTGTAAGATAACCGGAGCCTTCTTTGGTTTGGTTTTGGATGACCTGATATGGAGAAAGCCCGGAGACGAAGAAGATCGTCAATCGAATTATGCATAGGTCCAATATCAAAGGTTGTATATTCCTTTAATGCTGCCCGGCCGTAGCTGAAGTGATTGAGGGCGTCAGATTAAAGAACTCTATTTTCTTTCGTGTGCACCAAATCACCCAAACACAGGTGATAAATGCCGTTCGCCAGAGGGAGGAAAGCTGCGGACTGAACTTCACCTGCATGGCCTGGTGACAAAGAGAATGAAAAGCAGAAGAGTTGGCGGAGCTAGACTAGGAAAGTAGCTAAGGTTTTGAAGACATGGCACGGAGTTTAGGAGAGAATCGAACTTTTTTAGGCCCCATAAAAAAGGAAAAAGTCTCAAAGCTTCTTCATCTTTCACAGGATAGGGACGCGGCATTAGGAGAAGGGCGCAAAGAAGACGGCATCGAAGAGAGGTTCGCGAAGAAGGTCTTTCAGCGGAGAGAGATTTCACCGAAACGGAATCCGGAGAAAGAGAGGAGAACAACTGCTAGATCAGATGCCAGTGGAGATCGATGGGATAAGCGTTTGGGATTTGGAGTTGAGGATTTGATCCCACCCCTTTCTTTAGAGGAGAGTCAGTTCCGTTACCAGCTTGACTGAAAGGTTTGGAACTAAAGGCATAAGGCAAAGATCCGGGGATTCTATTCCTCCCATTGACTGAACGGGAAAGGCAAAGCCAAACTAAACAAAATAGGTATTCACCTTCCAAGTTTGCTCACCATGCTCAACGCACGTTAGAAAAGCGTGTAAATGTGCCTTTCGAGCATCTTTTTGTACGTCAAATTAGCTAAAGCGCGATAGAAGCCCTAAACTAGCTAAGCTAAGTACGTACGCAATAGCGCGGGAAGAGCCCCTACCCTATAGTATAGTAGAGTAGGAAACTCGCTCTGAATCAAAGAAGCTAGCATAGCGAAAAGATGCTCAACTATTTCTCAAGACTATATAACTAATCAATGCTACACTCACTGGTAACGAACAGCAGGAATCGCATACAAAAGTTCACAATAAGTATGCCAATCCACCGGTGAAGATAAAGGCACATCCTGAGAAAGAAACTCTGCTCGACGAAGGGCCATAGAAGTGCATTAATCAGGCTGTGAAGGTCACAGGGGCTATGAGACCCAATTAAGCGTAGGAATTAGTGCTGGAAGCCCTAGTAGTAAGCAGAAAATGAAAAGTAGCCCCAAGCTTATTCATAAGCTCAAGATAGCCAAGATGGATGGAGTAGGGCTAGTCTAAGACAAGACAGACCGATCTCTCAGGTTATCGACCCGAAAAGCTCCACAGAGCTGTCGTATGCGGGTACTACGAGGCCCACGACTTTCTTGATCGCCTCATTCGGGTGAAGATGTGGCTAAAGTATATCCGAGGGTACCATGATAGTCTGGGGTAGCGTATATTACGCTCGAGGTCTCTCGAGCCTTCTGTTGTACCAATGTCTCCGTTTTAGGAATAAGGTAATGAAATTCCGGTATGGACTTTTTTTGTTGTTACGACAGGCGAAGAGCAGTGCCCTATTGGTCTAATTCCTGCTTCCCCTTGGTATCCCATTTCATATATCGGAAGAGAGCTTCCAGAAAGCATCCATATCAATCAGCCTTTGGATTTTTTGATTAGTGGGAAGGCGCAGTGATTTCATAGTGACCCTACCAGAATATCTATGGAATTAGTCGATCCATGAAGCCTTTCTTTCCCAGTCTCGGGATCTTTCTCTCTAGGTACGGTTCGCCACATTTCAGTGAGTGCTCTACCCCTTGGTATGGTACCGGAAGCACTTGGTATTGGTAGTAGTCTAAATGTCTTTCCCTACCGCTAGGAGTTAAGCTAAAGGAGATGAGGGATCTATTCCATCTATTCAATTTCCCAAAGCTCAATCCCTACTTACTGAAGACTTCCCTTTCCCATGCTGACTGAATCAAGCAATTCAACTTGAACTCTGGAGGAAAGTGCTCACTCTTAGTAAGTCCAGAAAAGTCTAAAAAAGACAGACTTTATTCAATGACTTGACTTACTTACTTTTAGAGTAAGATCCAAAAGCTGCTGAACGACAAACCGGAGAGTTAGAGACCTTATTTTCAGCTTTCCCCTTCTTCTATTCGAATGTCTTCATATGAGTCTATTATTACTCTAGGCTATCCTAGCCCGGGAATGGAGCGAAAGAAAGAGCAATTGAAGAATCAGAGGCTGCCCTTAGCTGATTAGCGGATTAGGCAAAGCAAAAAAAGACGATAAATTCTATTGATGAGCAATTGCCTGTTTAAAGTAAGAATTCGACTGCCACAGAAGGAGCTGTTCTCGCTGTGAACGAATGCGCTCTCTTAGTAAATATGCTAATGCAAGAAGTGGCGAAATTGTTGATGCAGAGAATGCCATGGTTCTTCTTCCTCCCTACATAAGGTGAAAGGTGGAAGTTAGGTTCTGTTCTAGTGTGTAAGCATCTCTTTCCTCGGTCGATTCGTCTGCTCATTCAGCCTATGATTCTTATCCAATTGCTTCTTCCGATAAGTCTTATGAAACGAATTCGGTCGGCCTCGGCTTCAGGGAATAATTCCTCTTCAGGAGGTTCAGATTGAGGGGGGAAGAGCATCCCGAGTCTTCCTGATGACTCTGACTCTACATAGGTCTCACGATCGCTAGCATTGCATCTGCAATGGCATCGCTTATTCTCACTTTGCTCATCTGGTGAACATTGTCTTAGATCTGCAGTCGATGGCATAGTGTCCTTTCTTTTTACATTCCTTCAGCACAATTTTCACCCAGATCTAGACCCGTCCGAGAAAGGATAGCAGGAGATCGAGCTGATCCCTTCTATCAGTAAAGCACATCGCTCGTACAAGTCAAGCTTCGCTGACGCCCCACCCGCCTTTTCTATATAGCCGCATAACCATAAAAGTTTTCTCTAATGCCATACCAAACCAAGACCTTTCCTACAAGGTAACTGCTAACAAGGGTAAGAAAGAAAGCTCCTAGCTAGAGAGTGATGCTCCTAGCGTATGCCGGTAAGAATTCAATCTTTGGAAAAATGAAAGTCGTTGCCAGAGGAAGCCTCTTAGTAGCTAAGGTGAAGCCTGATTTCGTGTGGTTTACGACTTTAAAAGCGCTTTCTTTCTTTCTTCATCTGCCCCATCTATTTACTTAGCTGACAATCGTATAGAGCGTGATACCTTCCCTCTAAAATGGGATTTAGGAAGCAGACTCCTCGCCCTATAATAAAAGAGCTCTATGTAGAGCTTTAGCTTTTGCGCTTTACAAAGAAGGAGCTAAGGTTATGCTTCAAATCTGCTAAGAGCATGTCCTCTTCTGAAAAGGTGATGGCTGTGGCTTAAAAGCTCCTTGCCTACAAAGCGGAGCGAGTTCAGTCGTCTTCCACTAAAAACGAGGCGCTAAGAAAGAAGAAGTTCAGTCTACGCGTTGAACGAGTTCCGGGCTAAGATCTGGAAGTCAGATCAAAATCTGATTGAATCAGATATTGAGTTTCATCAGAAGATAAACTACTCGACTGGTTGAAAAGAAAAAGATCACTTTTGCGTCTTTTTTGCTTCAACGGAAGGGCGGCTGGCGTGTGGGTATCCAGGGGGTGGTAAACGGCGTATATTTGCCATCGGGAATTCTTTCCGTCAGGTGGCGCTATACCCGTACCATTGTTGGTGTATGAAGGTGTTAGCCTCCATTCCCAACGATGGAACGTTTGACCAGAGTGCCCCTCTTCGGTTTGTTAAGGGTAAGGCATCTGTCTATAGTTTTGACTTAAAGTCGGCTACAGATAGGTGGCCTTTACCTATTATGATAAAAACCTTTGAGGGCTTCTTTGGGAGAACGTTAGCCGGCCTTGTTGTTGGCCAATTGCTTGGTTCGAGTACGTTTTTGGCTACCAAGCCTCTGACGTCTCGTCCACGATTAGTCACCTTCAAGGCAGGGCAGCCGTTAGGCTACTACCTTTCATGGGCGTTGTTCTCGTTATCGCACCACATTGTGGTTTGCTGCAACTCTGGCAGGGGTTCCTGGTCGGTTTCGCGACTACGCACTCCTTGGTGATGACATAGTCATCGCCAATGATGCCGCCGCCGCGAAATATGAAGAAGTGGTCCGGTCTCTTGGTGTGGAGATTTCCCTTGGAAAAACCAAGGGAAAGGTTGCACTTTTTTCTTTCTCATTCGGAAGGCCCAGTCCCACACTCTGACTTCAATGATGGGAACAACCTCCGCACTCCGGCGCTCCAATGAACAAGAGTTCTCCGCCTTACTCTATTTAGAATAGTGGTCGATACCTCGGGAGGGAGTTACATTCGTAACAACATGTTATGTTCACGCGGTGATATTCTATCTTTCCAAGAGTACTACCCTGTACGGAGTCTATGTCTGGGGAGCATACTTGACAGGAGGCGGTAGAGAGGTCCCCCACTTCGATTCCCGCCCTGTTAGCATCTCCGATCCGAGATAAAGGGATTACTCCGTTATTTCGGTCCGAAGCCGGCCGGTAATGGACCTACTTACCTTGCTTGTAGACTAACTGCGGAGCTAACCCCTTTTTGGTTGCTACCAAGACGATTTCTTTATGCCCATCAAAGGACCTCGAGATGCTAATCCACGAAAAACGATACGAGAAATTCTAAAGAACTTATATACGGAACGAGGGCGACCCGTGGAAATACATCGGTTTCTTACTCGTGCAAAGGAACTATTTCTTGGCAACTTGGACAACTTATAACGATGTTTGTCCCGCATATCACTAGGAAGATCGGGATCTTTACAAAAGGCTTTATAAAGCTTTCGTCTCAATTCATATTTAGCCGCGAGCAATCTACGTTTGTGATCTCGTATATTTCGCTTCTCCGACATCTTACTGAGTTTCCCCCTCATCTTTATGCAAAAAGCCGCTCCACGGTGGTAAAGTCTCATCTTGTGTGTTGGACGAAGTGACAATAGTCACATTGAACCCTCGAATATGTTCGAAGATCTCGAAATGATCTTCCAGTTCTGGGGAGAATTCGCAAAACTCCGTTTCCATCGAGAATTGAATAGAGTTTTCCCGTATTTCGACCGGAGAATCTAATAGAGACATTACTGTGGAGATTCTGACCAAAAAATGAGACATTCCATGCCCTCGGAGAGTGCTTTGTCGTGCTAGGTCACTGACATATCCCTTTTTGTCTTTATTTGACCCCAAGAATGGATTGGATCGAAACGACTTTCCTGTCGAAGACCTCTGTGTCTGTAAACATTTCTGACCGCACGGAATCTCCATAGCCAATTTTCCATTTTTGATAGAAGGTGCTGCCTTTGGTACTACTCTTATTTTACATAATCCAGGAACTTCCATAACGTTGGCGTGATTCAGTTTGAGCAACGGATCCTGACGTGATACATCTTCGTAATGAAAATAGAGTGGAAACATGAGTTGGCTTTTCAAGTATATATAGAATAAGCACTGTGAACTATCGCCTTCAAAAAGATAGCTGAACCTCTTTCATTGATCAGAATACGAATGAGATGAAGATCGAGCCTTAGGTCGAGTCTTGGTAGACGGAACACGAACCCCATCACTCACTGAACACTGGGTCTATCTATATTTTAGACAAGTGAGAAATGGTTCTTTTCTTTGCCACCGTTGACCGGCTTCGCGAGCCCATTTCGGACTACACACGGCTAAGCACCTTTGGGCGGTGGTTTCTTGATCCGATTTCTCACTTGAATGAAGACACCATCATTGATTTTCTTCTCTTAAGATATTTCGAGTTGGATGACAAGAGAGCTCTTTCTAGAAATCTCGTAAGAGAACAAGTGCGTTCATCATTCGCAAGATCAAAACACATGTATACAAGCTTTTGTTCTCGACTTGGCTAGAAAGCCTAGAACAGATTCACCAGGAACTCGAACCAATCCCTGGACGTGGGGAAATGGAAATAGAAAGGAAAGAGCTGGATGTTGGGAAAGAGCAGACTGTCTTCCTTTCGAGGCATACTACTATCTAACTAAGTTTCTCTCCTTTGACGGTCAGATCGATCCCTTATTGAATTGAAAGGAATTCTTATCGGAGTTGGGGTTCTCTCCATTCTCTTTATCGATGAATAAGGGAGTCCGGCAGGAGACAAAGAAGAAAGTATTCAAAGGAACACCGGCTTGTCGTCGTACACCTTAGCAGATTGAAAGATCAACCCGAAAGTGGAGTTCGCTGCTAAAGCCAAAACAGAAAAGAAGCGAAGCAAGGAACTGAAACTGAGTTAGAGCATGGAATGGGGGACATGACAGCACTAGAAGGATCAGGCTTCACCGACCTGTCCCCCTGTCAATCACTGTTCTGTCACTGTTCAAAAGAAAGATCTTCAAATCTCTTAAGTGAATAAGTTCTTGACTCCCGTCAATAATGAAATGGCTGTTTTCTTTTATTGCCCCTATCTTTCTTTCAATCGGATGCCATGTATGAAGCATCTCTTTCAGGACCTCACCTTTACTTACTCCCTTTAAAAGAAAAGAAAGACGGGTAGGGGAATTGAAATGATTTCGAGTGTCAGTCATCTTCGATAGTTTAGAGAGAGGAACCACCTTTGAAAGACTGAAAAAAAAGAAGGACTCCTGGGAGCCTGAACTCATGAATTTCCCTTTCAGGGAGAAAAGAAGAGATCAACTCCCGTAACTATTTCGGTGGGCCTCTTCGGGCGAGATCAACAAGACGTAGGAAAGAGAGTTCGCAGCTTGTGGAAGCGGAGGAAATAGCACCAGCGGCAGAGCGTCAGAGTAGAAGCCTAGGTTGCTCCTGTGACCGACCCTACTTAGCCTTCACCACCAATGATGGAGGAGCTTTTTACCTTGACCCAGTATCCAAAACTGTTGATTGATAGTCCCATAATGTATATATAAGAGTCAAAGCCTTGGTGAATGAGCCAAGGTTCCTTACTTCTATTCGCTATAGCTTCAATGCCGGGCTAGCATAGCGGTTTCGCTATTTATTGAGGAACTAACAACAAATAAGCTAAGTTCTTTCTCTTCCCAAGCCGGAGCATATCGCTACCGAAATGAACCTGTTTTGGCAAATGCTCTACCAAGCTGCACATCTTCAAGCTTAGGTAAATGGAAAGAAACCGATGTAACATATGCTTTAGAAGCAGATTCCACATCTTCCTCCGAAGAAGGTAAACAAAGCTCCTCTAGAAATCCTCTTTGCAGACTCCGATGTAATTATCTCATCAGGATCGAATGCTTTGGATCGAGACTCTGCTAGCTTCCCCCCTATCGAATACTTAGTGTTTCTGGGTGGTATTGCTGTAGTATTGCTAGAAAAAAAGAGAAAAGAGGAAAGGCCCAGCCTCAAATCATTCAAAAAGTCGTATCATCATTCTCTCATTATTTATCCTGCTAGATCGATCCGAGATGCCCAGACACCTGGAAGAAACTTGAAAGAAACTGCACTTCGACGAGCATGAACGAACTCATCCTTTGTCTTTTGAGGAATCTCCCTTTCAATTCACCCGATGCGGACTCGTATGCTTGCTTCGTAGTAACTACCTCGCTGGCAAGAAGCTCTACTCCTCTTTATGCTTAGGCGAATAAGCGGATTTCTCCCAGTATGGAAAAAACAGTTGGAAAGGGTCGATCTAGCATAGCTTAGTTTAGCTATGCCCTGCCCTAATATCGGTCCTATATTCCGAAGCAGTTTACCAAATGAAAGATCGGATGGGCTTCTTAGTGAACAAGCTAAAATAAGGGCTTTTAGAAAACTATTTCAAAGCTTATTCTTATTAGCGAAAAATGACTTGTGGAAAGTGCTTTTGTCAAATCCTATCGATGAGACCTAAGTAGACGAACGATTGGAAGATCAAGGTCAGCTGATCAGTCTGAGGATCGCTGGCACGAGGCACTGAAAGTGAACCCTTTATTGGGAGGAGAATGATAGAAGTGATTAGGGACGAGAGAGACAGCTTTGAATTGCATTCTTCTCTTTCCTTAATTGAAGTGCTAAGGTTTAGCGAAGCCGAAAGCTTTCATTTTCAATTCCTCATTTAAATTTAATAAGCTTCTACATTGGCGAGCTCAGCTGCACCTAATCCCAAACAAAGCAGCATAGGATGAAATAGAGATTGAATTCCCAAAGGGAAGAAGTCTAAGGATGAGATGAAAGGTTGGTGAAGTGCTTCTATTTTTCCTTTCTTTAGCTATAGCTGTCTTTTAGCTCACTTGTTTAGAGTAAGCTTTTGAGCGAGTTATTGATGTGCTTTCGCAATGGTTATATAAAGAGTACTTTGTGCTTGCTAGAGGATGTTTCGATTAAAGGAATGACTTGATTGACTCTGACCTCCTTTTTTTTGTTCAAAAGCTGAAGCTGGTGAATGGGCTGGTCCTTCCTCTAGCCCTTCGCCGAGCAGAAAACTATAGCTTTTGAAGCAGTTGCAGTGAGCATTGTTTTATAAATAAAGGTCCCTTTCCGAACGTAACTATGGTCCGGGAGTGTTCAGTCTCTTGTTCAGAGCACTGAGCGCCTTCATTGCCGTCCCGCTGCGGTAAGCTTCGTTTATTGCACCTGATTCCAATTGCTATAAGCCAAATTTGCGTTCTTTCTCCCAGAGCTGAGATCAAATGGACACTTAGAACCAACTACTCACTTGCTGCCCAAGCTAGTACCCTTAGACTTCCTTAATGAAGTCTTACTTCTCGTGCATCAATGCATCATAAGAGAACAAATGATCCATTCCATTCCTATTCGACCAAAAGCTATTCCTCTCTCGGTATGCTTGAAGACGGAATTGTTGTGAAAAGCTTCGCTTCGTTCACCTCCATCTCAGTTTAGATTGAGGTGAACTCCATTTTCTATTCAAGATTTTCCCATACATGGATATGCCCTCCTTATGAAGGGAATTGGTATGGATTTTTCTTTCTTATCATACGAGATTCGTCCTTGGCTTTGCTACTCGTTATTAAAACATTATAAAGTAGGTTTCGAGAAAGAAAGAATGGATCTCGATGAAAGCTTCTCCCTTACATAGGTAGGAAGGGAAATGGAATAGATTCATCATTGACCTTATATATGAGGTTTCTTGGACGAACCAAAGCCTTCTCTCTGGCAGTACCGAACGAGGCAATACCGGACTCATGCCAATGACTTGCTGCTCTCGAATGCATGGCCCGACTCTCATTTCCGTATAATGTGTGTAGGCGCTCTGTAAGAACGTGCATCCACCGCCTGAACGAGGGCGAATGGCTAGGCTTTCTTCTCTCCTTGACACACAAGGAGCAATTGTGACTGATCCTGGATAGAGAGAACCTTTTTTCCCAGTTCAATCCAATCAGTCTTCTTCCTGACCTAGGCTCTTCAGTCGATTAGGAATGGAATCGATCATTCTTCTCTGACGAATATACTTGACGAACTGTCACCGCTTCGCGCCCGTTGTTCCCTTTGCCCGATCCGATCCTTTTCCAATAGATAAAGAAATAGCGAAAACTTTCTTTCGAACGAAGAAATGATCCTTCGATCCGAACCTTCTCTTTCAGTCTAGAAACGAACTCTTCGCCACCAGCGCTTACCGTCCATCGCGGAGCCGCAACTCAACGCCCGGGGCCATCCTTTCGGACAACAACCCTTCGGCTAGGAACCTGGGGCCCAATGGTTACTAGGTTCGATTCCAGTTGATTGATCGATTGCAGGATCTCATCGAACATTTCTTCGACTCGCATGTGTTAAGCATATCGCAATTGGACACAGCAGTGGTAGAACCTGGTGAACCGAGCGAAAGAGAGTGGAACATTTCTTCTCATACGACGTTTTTTATCGGACAAACCACAGAATAAGGGGATGATTCCTCGCGGAAGTACGAGCTAAACAGCCGAAACTACTAGATCATAAGCTGTCAAAGAAGAAGAAAGCGTGGAAGGGAGGTAAACAATCACCAAAGCCTCCGCCGTAATGCTAAGCCAAAGTAGGGGGGCAAGTAGCAGCTGAGACACCTGCGGACGAAGGAACCGATCACATACCATATTGATAGCCCGAGGTTTCCTCGTTAGGCTAGGGCTTTTTGACCCTGACTTCTCTTTGGAGCTCCCAAAATTGGTCAGAAGAAGGGGTTATCGGCTGATCCATCCATTGATCCATTGCCAGAAGAACGATCGAAGAGGGCGAAGAACAAAATCCGGCATCTTTTTGGGAATGAAAGAATTCTAGGTCTTGGGAATGAAGGAATATTCCGTAGGGGCCTAGCGGGCAAAAAACGAGCAGCCCGGCAGTTCTCCATATTCGTTGCGCCCCGCATGTTCGTTCTCTTTAGCTGCATGTCCGGCATTCCCCAGCTGCAATATGCCTACAGATCGTATGCAGATCTCCTGTCCTTCTATTTCGCTTAGGAGCAGTTATGCCCCTGGTCGTTCCCCGCGTATCATCCTTATCTGCCCACTCCACTGCAGGGAGCCTGGAATGCAGTTCCTCAGGAAAACTGTTTTGGTCTCATATCCTTATCCTCTCCTCCCACGCAAAGCAAATGTGCTACCCCGCGTTCTGGCATGGACTTCTCCTTTGGTCTCTCCATGTACAGGTATGGGTCTTTTAGGAACATTAGCTGCAAAAAACTCGTTCCTTGGCTGCACACAGGATTGTTCTTCCTTTTATCGTGCTACCCCGCGTACCGTCCCCAGCATTCTTTGGTTGGACATCCTGGGCAAAGGTCTGGGCTAACTCTTTCGGGCCAAGCGGGCAAAAAACTGCATGTCTGATCTGAGCTATCTCGGGCAAGCCCTCGCGTTGATTCGTTCTATGCCAAGACTCCCTCTTCGGTCTATCCCTTAGCAACGTTGGTCATCAGGAGAATTCGATGAAAATTCCTCTGAGGTAGGCTCAGAATCCTTCTCACGAAGAGAAGACAAAGACCCAGCAACAACAGAACCCACAGCTCGATTCATAGAAGAAGGGCCCAATTTCGAAGGGTTACTGACCTTAACAGACGAAAGGGGAGGGGCGGAAGAAGATGAGCTCGCCCTTAATGAATAGTCAAGGAGAAGAAGTAAAGGAAAGTTTCAAAGTGGAATTTCCCTAATAAATGGTCTTTGCAGATCGATGAATTTACGTCTGACATAGCTGTGAAAGTTAGCAATCCAATTTTCCCTCGTAAGAGCACATCTGGAATCATACTTTTGACGTTTTATATAGATGCAAAAGTGCATTTTTTCTTCTCGTATCTCAGTAGCTAAGAGTTCTATAGCTGTTGATGAGCTCTGAAGCTAGGAGCTTGAGTTCTTACTTCCGGTTAACAGACAGGCTAATCCGTAGTCCCCTTCATAGGCAGCTAAGGAAGTTAGCCCATTCCGAGTTGCCACCTTTACATAAGTTTACAAGGAAATCGACAAAGCGTGAACGAAATAGCTGTTAACCAAGACTACTGTAAAATCCAATCCGGAAACCGAAATCTCTGTTTTTTAATGAATGAACTGTCTCAAGGGCTGCTAAGCTAAAAAGCTGCTAATCCCATAAACGCTTTCTCTAGAGGTATCTCTGTCCTTAAATCTGTCTTTCAGTGTTGAAGCTGATGGGACTATCGAAGGGAGCCCTTTTGGGCCGCGCTCCTAGCTTATGCTTATATATTAGGGCGATTGAGAATAACTGAGCTAATGAGGGAAAGCAGTAACATTCAATCAAACAAGGAAAGCAAGCAAGGAAACAGGGGAGCGGAAGAAGCAGCTTATATCCGAGAGAAGAGTTGGCTGGCTCGGGGCTAACCCTTCCTGACAAGGATCTATATATCAGTCTCAGTGAACAACGGTGAAGCTGTGATACATTAGTACGATCGTAGTAGGTGCTGTTGTACTGACACTGATTGAGTAGTATTTTAAATAAAGAAAGTAGCCCCTTCTTTCTGGGGAATATTCTTTGATAGAAGAATTGGACTTTTCCATACCAATATGTACGCGGCATACGAATCGACTAAGCCCAACTAGTCCCCGTCTTCCTCGAATGGATCTCTTACTTCTTTAAGTAGGGTATTTGATCTTGTACTGATTGAGTAAACTGTGGTATCTAGATTCTTTATTCAATATATTTCCTATCACCGAGAGCCCAATTACGACATAAATGAAATGTGAAGTAGTCTACTTCCCATCGAATGATGAATCCCCTCTCAAGGGTGGGTCAATAACTAGCCCAAACCTCATATAGGCATTTGACTATCAATTCTATGATCGATCGGATTACTAAGCAAACGTAGTCAACTCAAGGCCCGTAAGGGCAACCGTGCGAGGCGGTAGCAACAGAAAGAAAGAAAGCTTTACCATGACTGATTTACCGAACCAGCTTAAATCAATTTCCAAGGCCAAGGTAAGTTTAAGTTAAGAGCTATCCTCCCATTAGCTGCCTTTGGAAACACAGATAGACCATACCGGACCCCTAGTCGCTCCACTTCAGAAAAGCTCCTTTTCAAAGAGAAAGAGCTTAGGCGACGATTAGCAAGAAGTTCGATTCATTCGATGCAAGGAGAAAGCGGTTATTGGGGGATACCGATCAACAAAAACAGGGCTAGGTCGACATTGGATTTAGCCTCCTTGACCAATTGAATAGTTCCATTTCGAACGAGAACCTAGCCGCGCGGGTGATTCTGAATAGAAGGATGTCCTGCCAGTTTTGATTATAGAAACCTGGTCTCCAAACCTCTCCTTAGCGACTTTGCTGTATCGACTCACTCGCCTCTACGCCGCATAAAACGGGGTTACTTAAATGGGAAAGACAGAATTGGGCTATCCCACGTCCACCTTATCCGATGGAGCATGTAACCTTCTGCGCCTCGGAAGCCCTACTTTGCTAGGCTTTCACCTCCTCTCCACCACGTTGTAGCACAGCCTCTCCCACACTTGTCGATTGACACGGTCTCGCGGATATTAGATACGCTATTTATTGTCCGGTCCGATTTCAGTGGAAGAAGAAAGAGAGTTTTCAAGAAGGATAAATCGATCGGGTAGTCAGTTTTTAGTTCGTTTTTTGAAAGATCGGATTGGGCGGGACAACATAGGCGGGGGAAGGACCTTTCTTTCCTGCCTTTTTGCGGGCTCCGAAGCCTATTTCAAATTAAAAGAAAGTAGTACGCAGGAGTTTCAGAAAAGGAGTTCCGTTGCCTAGTCATCAACAGGCCAGCTATTTCTTCTCTTAAGATATTTTTCCCCCCTCCTCTTTCTATAGGGGACTAGAGCCAGCTCAGGAGACTAAAGATAGAAGGCAGTCTCGTCTTGATGAATCTCCACAATTCCTTCGGCATTTCTCCTCTGAAAGAGCTGGAGACGTTGGTTCGGACAGGCGCCCAGCCATGAGGTAGGAGTCGAATAATGATGAATTACACGTGTTAAGCAAATTACTAGACTTTCTTTCAAATCTTCAAAATGAGCTTAAAATACGGGTTTTCATCAATCAAATAGACCGATTCTCGAGAACGCATTACTTACCAAATTCCTTTATAAGCTGCTCTTGAAAAGGGGTATTCCGAGTGGTTCATCAAAAAAAAGACGGGTTTCGTCACTTTATTCGGCATCGAAATCGTGCTTGCACAAGCATGCCAAATATGATCTTTCCCTTGTGTACTCACCGGCCCAGGAATAGTCATCCCCCCTATAGATTAGAGCAAAGCTTAAAGTCAGGGAACCTTTCCCTACAGAAGTTGGTTGTCTCCAAGCATGCTTTCTGTCCAACCCTTATATACAAGGCTTCCAATCAAAGAATCTCCTCTCTATCTCCACGAAAAAGGTGATCATCGCTACCCATGTGTACGGTCTCTACCCGATGAGATACGCTACTGAAATAGCATAAGAAATGATTCAATTCCCTCTGCAGTGACACTTACTCGACTACCTAGTCTCGCATCGTTTGCTTTAAAGAAATATGCAGGCTATTCCGGTGGAGTTAGTAGGTAGTCTCATATGGTTTAGAAAAGACAGAAGGAGGGCATCTGTTGCACAGAAAGAGTTGCTGTTGGGTTGGGAATATGTGTGGGGTCATAATCACACTCTCCCCGGAACCTTGGTGACGTTACGTTCAGTAATGGCGCTACCGTGCGCAGACCAAACCTTAACAAAAAGGGGAGTGGATGTTCCCCGTGCGGAGATGACTCGAAACATTAGAGCAGAAAGCTCTTAACAAAAAGGGACTACTCCTTTGTTTGCTTCCCTGAAGCCCGGAAGCCCCAAAGTCAGGCTATTCCCGACGAGAAATGTCATATATAACAAAAGGAATAGATTCGTCGGTAGTAATATGGTAATAGAGTAGTGGGTTTAGTAGTAGGTATTGAATGGAATTCTATGGATTTCCCCAGTTTGGGAATCTAGATTCTTTTTTGATTCCATCTTTGAAAAAGAGATTCTTGTCAAACCGATAGCAGTAATAAAGCATTTGGAGCATTCATCAATAGAATGAGATCTCCTTTCTCTTCTAACCCCTACAATATAAAATAAAGGCAATATTGCTAATCTCGAAACATGCACCCCTTTACAATTAGGGATCAACACCTGGAGTTCCTGCCCTTACACTTGCTCAAGCACCCGCTTTCGCTACGTTCCCTTACAAGTAGTAGGCAGAGAGTTCTGGTGGAGTGAGTAGCTTAGTTGGTGGTCATACGGAATGGATTCAATACAGTAATGGAATTTCAACTTGTTCTCCCGTCCAATCCTATCTTTTAGAGATTCTGATAGCAGTCATAGGGCATTTTCCCCTATTCCTCAATAGAATCAAGCCACCTGCTCCTATCCAAGTGGACCCCTAATGGATTGGGCTACTCAATCTTTGTATTAAGCTTCAGGGTGGGCGAGTGGGTTCATTCTCCGTTTCTCGACTCCACTATTTTCATATGTAATGTTGAACCTTTTGGATCAATGTCCCCAGAAAGAGGTAGTATGCCCGCAGACCACTCATGCTAATGCGCTGTTTCCCCTTCCCTCGAAAGTAAGGCACTCATAGTAATATGCTGTTGAATCAATGAATCCATGTCGTATATAAAGGAATAGAGCAACTACCCTATCTCCTCGGACTCTTCGATCATCACTTCTTTTCTCTAGTTTCGATTGAATATTTCTTAAGAGAAGAAAAAAGTCCATAGTGAAATCCTTTCCTCTCTAGTAGGTATGGCAGAAGACTGACTAGTTGGATTGGTTATTTTACTTAAGAAGAAAGACTGTGGTTTAGTCAGAACCAAAAGCGCCAGAGGACTGAACTAAGAGTGAAAGCGGCTACACACCTTACCAACCAGCAGACTACTAAACAAGAGATGAGTTCGGCCGACGGATGGAATTGGAAGGCTTGATCGGAGGAACTAGGCAACAGAAGGAGTAACACGGGGGTACCGGAATAAATATCAGGACAGGCGGAGGAATGACAACTAAATAGCGTACGCTGCGTCGGATACTAGAGATAGGCCCAGGAGGGAGGGAATCACGGGGCCTTACTTATTCAGGGGGGATTTGATTCTGAAATGGAATTCTTTATATAATCTATATTTCATAGAAGACGAGGTGGCTAGCCTGCCCTTCACACCCGCACATGTAGCTGAATATAGTTGTAAGTTCACACACCCTGGACAAATCCATCCTCTATCCCTTACTTGCCAGCTTGATCCCTTGTCTTATTTACCGTTTTCCTTAACGGGTGGTTTTTGTTTGGTCCTTTCGGGGCGCTGCGCTGGGCGGATGGCCCTTCTTCAAATAGCTTGTCTGTGGTAGCTTTTCTCTTTATTGAATGAGAATTCAAGGCTTGTTTTCGAGCTCCGGTCCTCGCTCCCGGCTTTGTTTGGGGAGCTCTGATTTCGTCCTGGCCCTCGTGTTCTATGTGATTTTGGTGGAGACGAGTTCTGGCTCTGGCCCATAGCTAGCTCGATCGGAGCATCAAGCAAGGCAAAAGCAAGAAAGAGTCTTTACAGGAGAGCATAGATGGAATGAATGATAGTTAACACACTTCTCAGCGGGAATAGCAGGTCGCCCCGGAGGATCCAATCGGATCTATCTTTTAAGATGAGACAATGCGAACTAGGGTACGCTTCCTAAACCTAGTAAGTCGGACTCTTCCAATCCTTTGGATTTTTTCCTTTAATTACTAAAAATTCTTCTTACTGTTCCCAAAAGCAGACTTACCCCAATTAATCAAGCCCACTCTGCAAGCTTTTATCCCAAACCCTATGAGCAGCGTTCCCATCAGCATCTAAGTCCCATTGCTGTCTAATTACTTCTTCACACTCGTCTGATTTCACCCACATAGCTTCCAATTTGAATTTCTTCTTATTACTCGACCCATGAGCCAATTCTCTCTGCTCAACAGTCCTAAAAATAATGGGAATGTGGTCCGAACGATGAGAAAAGAAAGGAATAACCTTTGCTGAAGGAAACAGATAAATCCATTCTTGTGTAGCACAATTCTGTCCAGTCTCTCCTTAGTTGTGCCAGTAGTCATTCTACGATTGCACCACGTATACTGATACCATATGCACCCCAGGTCAAATAACCAGCAATTCTCTAAGGCATCCCTTAAGTCCTGAAGTTGCCAATTTTCCCTAAGAGAAGCCCCCTTCCTTTTTGCTGTTTCCGGCTATCCATAAAACCCTGTAAATTGAATCTCCATCTAGGTTGATTATCGCTAATTTATACAATAGCATTAATATGCCTTTGGGAATAGCTCTGAACTACCACCGAAACCTCCTTCTCCCACAAGAGTGCCAGCCCTCCTGACTTAGCCCTCACTTCCCCCGCAATGCAATTCCAAACAACCTGAGTGATTGTTTTCACTTTTAGATATTCCCTAGTTTACATTTAGTTTCACTAGGGAGGGATCTTCTTTACTTTACGAATGAGCTCACGGAGAGCTCGAACTGTCCTTTGGTTCCCAAGCCCTCGACAGTTCCAAACGAGGCAATTCATGGAGACCTAGGGACTGGCCGGACCCAATCTCCGCCGATAAGGAAGGTCTGGTAACACGTTTATTGGAATCAATAGCTGAATTCAAGTTAGGCAGACCATCATCGTCATCTGATTTTCCTTTCTGGCCTGTTTGGACCTCAGTGACAAAGAAGAATGGAATCGATGGTAAGAGTCTTCCTTTCCTCTCGTACCTCTGCTCTCTTCCAATGACCTGTCTTCCTCTTCTTCACACCGTGATCCTTGGCTTTTGAATAAGAGGTCGGATCGGGGTCATGCGTTTTGGATACAGGAATTGGGCTTTTCCCTTTCTTTGTCTTGAACTGGACTTTTCCGAAAAGGCGCTTTGCACTATATGCTGGTTCACCCGGTCAAGCTCTTGGCTAAAAAAGATTCACACTCCTCAGCCCCAGGACAATCTCTCAAAATACATTAAGATGTTGTTGACCTCTTTTTCTTTTCTTTGCTGATTCCTCTCAATGAAATTTGCCATGTTGCACTAAGTTACTTACGGATGTATGCATGCAGTCCGGGAACACTTTGGGGTGAACACCCATCCAAACAAGTAGGGTCAATAGTTCAGCATTTAGGCCGTAACATTTAGCAAAAAAAAATCTTTAACCCAACAAGTGCTCTCCGAACCAAGCTAGATAGTCTCCTATCACTAGGCTCACCAACCAACCTGGACTTTTTTTTATTATTCCTGCCGGATATCAAACCATAAGGGTTGTTTCCAGCCATGAGTTCCCCTATAACATAAGCGCTCTTGGGTGGAGTGGGCCATCATTCGCCAGGTCTTTGAGTGCCCGTCGTACCACGTGGTTGGTGCACTAGGCTGATCCGAGACTCGACTTTTCGGATCTGGAACCTGCGCCCGGCCTGGTCTGCCAGCTCTTAGTGGCTCTACGTCCGGTCGTGCGTGGTATGTTCGCGATTCGTACAAATGGAACGCATCGCGTACTAGAACTTTCCTTTTTAGTTTTGGGCTGGGCCATTCCATCAAATCTTTGAGAAGGAGCCCAATCTCGTATTTGATGGTCGGCGTGGCGATAGGCTTTGCTTCTACGACGACTGCCTTCCCAGCCGTTGAAACACTAAGCGAGAACGGTAAGGGGCGCACAATGTCGTTGTGCGGGGATGCGATTTGCCAAGCTGGGGCAAACAAAGCCGTCCGACCCTGCCGGATTAGGAATGCGAAGGACTCTCCTCCTTTCGGAGACCGGGGAAAGAAAGAGCTATGCTATTGACCGACCCCTTTTTCTCATTTTGTTTGAAGTGGGCCAAATAGAGAATGAAATGCATAAAAAGGGGAAGGGTTCCACTTTTTATGTTTAAGGGCTGCTCGCCCTACCGAAGTACCAAAGGCTTTCGGGGCTTACACCTACCTTATTAGACGACCTAAAAAAGGGCTTTCAGTAGCGCCCAACGAATCTAAGCCTTTTGAAGTGCCAGTAGTTGTAGCTGTGGGTAGGGCTTTCGTTCTTATCGCTCCGGATTCCAATCTATATGACCTCCGGGTGGTACAAAGTAAACCTCTTCCGTAGAAGCAGGTAGTAACCTAACCTTTAAGAATTTGTTCAAGGGGGGCCTCTTATCTATCAATGGAAAAATATCCATGTGTGGCGTGAGAAGGAATCCTATAAAAGACCGATTGAGACTCCCTCCACGGTCCCACGAAGATCTCTACGTACTTGTTCCAGTCCAGGACAAGTGAGATCTTCCGGTCTGCGTGCGTGGGAGCAGCTCAAACAAAGAAGAGTCTGGTCCGGTCTGAATTCAGGCACGGCCCGCCCGTCTGCTGCTAGGTCCGGGAATGGCGCCAGGCGAGGTCGCCGCTATGCCCCAACATGAATTGAATTGAATGGTCCTTCGACCTTCGTTTGATTCCGACGGCCGGCATAGATCTCATGAGACCCGCCCACTATTACTACGAAAGAAAGCCCTGCCCTTTTCCTTCGCTACTAGGAAAGTAAGCAACTTCTATTAGCGCCGGACCTTGAGTCGAATTGATCGTGTCATGTGCAACGTCCATCAATGATGGTTCATTAATGTTCATTGATTTAGACTCCTTCCCCCTTCTCAACTACGAAAAAGATCGAGAGGGGCCCGAAAGCCCCCAAACCAAGAACGGAAACGGAAGCCTTTCGACTCACTTCCCATTCTCTCTTAAATAAATAAAGCTCGCCCTCGAGCCCTGGGCGGGTCGGCCGGGTCTTTCCCTGTTGTTCTGTTCCCGCCACGAGAAAGACGCGCGGAAGAGGTATGCCCAGCGCGCCGAGGATCCGTTGAGAGTTTGTCTCGGTAGGGAACTGTACGATCTTTTACCTTATTGTATTGAATCAAAAAAGGGTCAGTGCTACGGCCCCCTATTGTTTGATCCAATATTGACCGGGGACGAGCCCCGACTTCCATAGGTCCTTGCTTTTAAGAAAGCGGAGCGGGGCCAATTTCTCGTACTTGCTTAGTGTGCCCCCCTTTCTTCGAGTGCCCCGCCCGGTTCACTGGGCTGTTTGTTGGCCTACCAAGCACTTGCCCGCTGCCCCTGCCGCCCGCTTGGCGGGCTCCGCGCTCGTTATCCTTACTTTGCTCTCTGCTGGGGCCCTCCCATTGCTCTAGCCATAAGCTATGGCAGCTCCAGCTCGCAACCACAGGGGCCTGCCCTGCGAGGCCAGAGTGGGCTCAGCCGTCAGCCTCCATTCGAATTATGTTAGGGGTTCTTTCGCTTTTGCCAGATCTAGAGAGATACTACAAGTCCTCCGTCCCAGATTCCATCGCCGCGGCCATCTGGTTCACCGGTACTACCAAAAAGTCTCATGCTTACGTTACTCTTACTGATGGTTTGATTATCTTGGACCACGAAGACCCCAGTCGTGCTTCTGGTTTCCATTCCCATTATCATCAATATGATAAGATCAATCTCCTCGTGCTCTGCCATAAGAACTTGGAGTCCGTATCATGGTGAAGATAAGGTAAGGCTGTGATTCTTGCTCAAAAAAAAAGACCGAACGCCTTCGAGTTATTGGCTCGTCCAACCCGGCAGCATTCATGAGTCGCTCGTTCAACTGTCCCTCGGAAACAGGGTCGAGAAGTACCATGCGCCACCCGTCCTTTCTTTCTATCGGTCCCACCCAGCAAGATACGGCTCAGCCAAAAAAGGTAAGCGCCTAGCGCGAGCCTTTTTTTATTAGTTTAGTAAAGTAAAGCTTTGGCTCCCTAAAGAAAGAGTAAAGAAATGGATAAAAAAAAGGGGGGACTTCTGCAACGGGCTATGCCACCCAAACCAACTGAGGGAAGTCGCATCCGTTCCATCGCAAGCACCTACAATGTCATGATCACATTGGTTTACCCTTGTTTTTTTGGTAGTTTAACGTACGGTCGCCCCCCCAACAAGAAAAGGTATAAATATGGAAACTTCTCTGCCATTTGGATCGGAGAATTTATGGAGGAAATCGGGTTTTAAATTCCCAGAAACCGCACGATTATATAGCCAAAGGGAATAGGCCGCGCCTAAAATCATCCCAAGCGCTGCTAATGTCGCTACTAAGCTATTTCTTTGGAAAGCTCCTACTAAGATGAGAAATTCCCCGATAAAACTGCTAGTACCAGGTGAACTCATATTGGCCAAAGTGGAAGAGAAGAAAATGGTAGGGAGATTCGGCATGGTGCTCACTGAACCTCCGTAATATCTAACAAGTCGAGTCTTATGTCGGTCATATAGAACACCAACACATAGAAAAAGGGCTGAAGAAACCAGTCCATGACTTGACATCGGTAGAATGCTACCTCCAATTCCCTGTATGTTCGATAGAGCCAAAGATTCCCCCCCAGTGATCGGAGTACGCCGATTACCCCCCGAACCGTACAAGATCGTTTCCACCTATCATACGGCTTTCTAACTTAACTTCTTTTTTCTGGTCGTTCCGCTCTGTCGATCGATGGTAGTATAAGAGATCTGTAACCCCCCTAAATTATTTACATAAAGGTTCCTGCTTCCTACCCATAGTTAGCATGTATCTCCCCGGGTCATACTTGAGTATCACATCGTAGACCCCCACCCCAACTCTATCTTCCTTATCAGTGAATCGGAACATAGTGCATAGGTACTCTTCGATGCAGCGGGGCCGAGACGACGTGACATACTACGATCACGTACAGAAGTGCTGCCCTTCGTCTCGGCAATATAATATGGAACCTCTCAACAGCTCCCGTTCTGCGGCGTGGTGGCAGGACCGCTAGGGGAGTGGCTCCGGGTGTAGATAGGGTGAAATCCGCAGAGGTCATGCAAATAAAAGAAATAGGCCCCTTCTCTTTTGGATGAATGGGGTGCTTTAGAAGGCGCTTTCCGATCTACGGTCCCTCGGAGCGAAAGGTTAGGCAGGTAGTATGGGCCCTCTGACTTCCAGCTATGTGCTGTGCGGCTCCCGCGAAGCGAATGAAGGGAAGCTCGAAGAGCTTACGGGTGAGCTTACGCTTACTCTCAGCCTCTTTGATTGGTAGGCGGGCGGGCTACCTACTTAAGATTCAATTCATAAGGCTAATTTGATCTTGTCGTGACGCTGGCCGACTACTACTACTATAGGCTAGCTACTTTCTAGCTTCTATAGGGGCCCTTCCACTTTGGCGTAGTTTTCGTTTGTATTGGTACTGAATGAACATATCAAACAAAGGCGATCATATCATGCCATTTTATATGTATAGAGAGATCCCCTAGATATAGAGATAGAATAGATGTTCATGGATAGACAAACATTCCATTGATTCTTAGTTTTTGGGCTGAAAAAGCTCGGCGATCCAAATGAATCATTCTTCTGGTCTCTCTTCACTCTCCGCCCCGAAACTGACCCACGGCACAGCGCCCATTCGCTTCGCGCGCGGGAAGGCAACGAAGTTCAGTTCATCAGACCGCAGCGGAGTGGAGCAGCCGCGACACGACCTTACCTTAGCTGGATCTCGCTGGTGCCACCTAAACGGTAGGTAGGCGGCGGATGTGTGACGTTTGGAGTTGTCGTTCGTGCACCTGTCCCCAATGGAAGAATGAGTGATATTTTCCCCTGCATATCATGGCCTTACCACTCGGTCCCCGCTGGCCAGCGGGGGATTCGGTATAGCAGCTCGCGTTCGTTTGCGCTGCGCGTTCCCGCTGGACTGGACACATCTTAGCTGTAGGAAGTATGGTTCCGAAAGTGACTTCGGTTCGCTAGTTCAGGCTCAACTCCTCGCTTTACGTTAGCGGACCTACAGGTCGGGCCGGGGCTCTGCGCTCTTTCTTTCTGTGTGGGACGATACCGGGGAGAGAAGGGAATGCGTCGAGGCGGCGAACAAGACAACTACATTTTGGCTTTTCCCTCCATGAGATGAGCCCAGTGCATTGGACCGATGGATAAGAGAACTGAGCTGGCCTAAAAAGAGCTTGGGCGCTCTATGTACGATGTAGACTCCATCAGATACATATCGATTTCTTTCTTTTCTGATGGATCATGAAAAGAGAGTTGTCTCATCAATAGATATAAATAGGGGATTTCCCCTTATTCTTGATAGATTCCCTCTCTATCTCTTTCGATCTATCAGAACAGAGTTGGCTATCTATCAATCGATTTGAAAATAGCACGTTCATATCGCCTTTCGTTCATTTCCGCCGCGAAAACATAGCCGCCAAAGCAGGCGAAGCAGCTAGAAGCACTCGCTTCACGCCCTTGAATTCTTATTCACGGATGAATTGGGAAAGCCAACAGAAAGATTCGATATTCGATTCTTACTTTCGTAGGGCCGGTGCTGCTGTTGCCTGCGCGTAGGGCCGCCCTCCACTCCCGTCCCGGGGCGCTAAGGGGCTTTTGTTTTTGGAACAGACGGCATTGCTGACGCCTCGAATCAAGCTTTTATTGCGACATGCTATGTTTTCTTCCCCATTGCTAGTAGGTTGATGGGTCGCACGCCCGGCACACATGTTTTGGCCTTGTGTGTCCATAACTCAAAAAAAATAGGTGACCTAACGGCCGCCGCCCGACTAAACATACCAATAGTCACCAGACTCATATGAGCTACTGAGGAGTAAGCTATGATCTTCTTAAGATCGATCTGTCTTAAAGTGGTCGAGGAAGTATATATTATAGCAATCGCGCTTGGAGTATAAATGAAAGGAGTGGAACAAAGTGTCGCTTCGGGAAACATGGGTATTGAAAATCTTAAAAACCCGTAGGTTCCCAATTTTAAAGGAATTCCTGCCAAGATGACGGATCCTGCCGTAGGTGCCTCTACATGAGCTTCGGGTAACCAAATATGAACTGGTACCATAGGCACTTTGACGGCGAAAGAGGCGAAAGAAGCAATCCATAGAAAGATTTGGCGCCGCTCACTAAATTCTGTGGTTAATGAAATTTGTAAATTGGTGGTTCCTGTTTGGAAAAGAATCAACAGAATAGCTAATAGCATAAAAACAGATCCAAGTAAAGTATAAAGGAAAAACTGATATGCTGCCTTGATCTTTCTTTGTCTCGAACCCCATACCCCTATAATAATGGTAGAGTAAGGGGTGGCCCCAAAGCGGAATTGACCGGTGGTGGTTGGTCGAAGCTCCAGTAGGTAGCCACTCCCTTCTCAGAGAACCGTACGTGAGACTTCCGCCTCATACGGCTCCGTCCCGAGCTTCCGTCGTCGGCCTTGGCATTAGACCACTATCTATGCATGTATTTTCAGCCTGGACTCTCGAATCTTTTGCTTCTCGGGTGGTGGCGAACAATGGTGCTTGCGTTGCAGTAGATGCCCGCCCGAAAGAACCGCTCACTAGCTAGC